TCGTGGAGTACGAAAGCACTCATATAATTTCATTATGGGGCTTGTGTCGGATTTAGTATTGATTTATGAAAAATTTGGCCTTTAAATCTAGGGGGCAAGATGTCAAGGGGGGTGGTGAATATCTAAGCAGAAGGTTAGTTTTGTGGGGGTAGGGGGGGGTTTGGACCCCTATGAGATACAGTTTTTTAACCCCGGGGGGAGTAGTGGAGTACTATGTCCTGTGACCATTAATTTAACTGCACATGTTGGTTGTGCTAGTCCAATCAAAAATACACACGGGTCCAGCTACAATTTGCTTGATAGTGACGGGGCCTCCCCGAGGCCATAGCTGAGTCGGTGCAAATCCCCCAAAAAGAGAAATACCAAATGTATGAAATCTCAGTTATGTGTGAGCATGGGCTGATTAGTAATTAATCCATCGAGATGTCTTATTTAAGAGGAACGAGTGGGCGATTTTAAGTTAAGATGGTCCTGAAGTAAGAACCAGATGTCTTATAAAAGGCAATATTAGCTACCCCCACGATTGATGGGCCCGGTGCGAGAAGAGGGATCCCTGCCAAGCGGGTTGCTGGTTTCACGCGGCATGGTAATTAAGCTCGTGATCTAATGGACGGGCACATGTACGATAAATGCAAATTATGTACTTATGTAAAATAAAAAAAATTAATTACGAGCTTTAACTCTCCGTAGTGAAAATAAATGAATGCACAGTTATACATAGTATATATATACATACAGTCTTGGAGTGACGCTATATATTGGTGGGTGAGCGGGTATATTTGTGTGATTGATACAGTAAATGTACTGTGGGGNTTTTTTTTTCAATACTGACATAGTACTATAGGGTTATGGTAATTCTATAATAAAGCTTTTTCAGGGAATAGTTTATGTAGAATTTCAGCTTTGGGTGTTGATGGTGAAGTGTGATGCTTCTTCCCTGAAGTCTTAGGGAGGTATGGTTTTCTCCATTTTCGGTTTACAAAACCGGGGTATTTTATTATACTACAAAGACTCTTCATTTTAGTAGTTTGTTTTCGATAAAACTAGCTGTTGGTATTAGTACTAGGATCAGGAGAAAGTATAGGATAGATGCTAATTGGCCTATGATTGTGTAAGGGTATTCTACAGGTTGGCCTCCAATTCATGTTAGGGTTAAGAAGTCTGCGATTAGTAGTCAGAAGAGGAATTGGCTGAAAGGTCGGAATATTATGCTTCGTTGTTTAGATGTGTGAAGTAGGGGAATAAATAGTAAGATGAGAATTGAGAGTAGTAAAGCTAGAACACCTCCTAGTTTATTAGGAATTGATCGTAGGATTGCGTATGCGAATAGGAAGTATCACTCTGGTTTAATGTGTGCTGGAGTGCTAAGTGGGTTTGCTGGGGTGTAGTTATCGGGGTCTCCTAGCAGGTCAGGTGCGAATAGGGTTAGAGTAAGTAAGGTTAGAATTAGTAGTAAGGCTCCTAAAATGTCTTTGATTGTGTAATAAGGGTGGAATGGGATTTTATCTATATCGGATGGGATTCCTGTGGGGTTATTTGATCCTGTTTCATGGAGGAATAGTAAATGGACAATTGTTAGAGCCAGGATAATGAATGGGAGGATAAAGTGGAAGGCGAAGAAGCGTGTTAATGTGGCTTTGTCTACGGAAAAGCCACCTCAAATTCATTCGACTAGTGTAGTGCCGATATAGGGAATAGCGGATAGGAGGTTAGTAATGACGGTTGCACCTCAAAATGATATTTGTCCTCAGGGCAGGACATAGCCTACAAATGCAGTGGCTATGACTGTGAAAAGCAGGATTACTCCGATGTTTCATGTTTCTTGGAAAATGTAAGAGCCATAGTATAGGCCGCGTCCGATGTGTGCGTAAAGGCAGATAAAAAATATGGAAGCTCCATTTGCATGTAGGTATCGAATAATTCAGCCATAGTTGACGTCCCGGCAGATATGTATAACAGATGAAAAGGCTGTTGTTGTGTCTGGTGTGTAGTGTATTGCTAGGAATAGGCCTGTGAGGATTTGTATAATTAGGCAGAGGCCAAGTAAGGAGCCAAAATTCCATCATGAAGAGATGTTTGAGGGGGTGGGGAGGTCGATAAATGCATTGTTAATAATTTTTATTAGTGGGTGTGTTTTTCGGATGTTGGTCATTAGTGTTCTTGTAGTTGAATACAACGATGATTTTTCATGTCATTGGTCATGGTTAGAGTCCATGTAGGAATGATGATAACATACATTGTTTTTATTATAAGTATTATTTTTGTAATTAGTTTTGTGGGGGTGGCTTCAAAACCTTCACCTATTTATGGGGGTTTAGGGTTAATTGTGGGTGGTGGTGTTGGATGTGGTATTGTTTTAAATTTTGGTGGGTCTTTTTTAGGGTTAATGGTATTTTTAATTTATTTGGGGGGAATATTAGTTGTGTTTGGTTATACGACTGCTATAGCTACTGAACAATATCCTGAAGTTTGAGTTTCTAATAAAGTTGTATTAGGAGCATTTCTTTTAGGATTGATAGTGGAATTTTTAGTGGTGTTGTACGTATTGGAGAATGAGAAAATAGAGTTTGTGTTTGAGTTTAATGGATTGGGAGATTGAGTTATTTATGATACAGGAGATTCTGGGTTTTTTAGTGAGGAAGCTATGGGTATTGCTGCTTTATACAGCTATGGAACTTGGTTAGTGATTGTAACAGGTTGATCTTTATTTATTGGTGTTGTAGTTATTATGGAGATTACTCGGGGTAATTAAATAAGGTTAGACTAAGGATAATAGTAATGAGAAAAGATAGGAAATAGAGTTTGATAAGGCCTTGTTGATTTGAGGTTAATGTGGAGGCTTTCATTTGGATTAGGCTTGTAGTTTTTGGTAGAATAAGTTCTAGTCAAGTTAAGTCTAGCAAGGATGTTGATAATTTTTGGCTTATTAATAAGTTTAAGTAGGGGGGTAGACGGTGTATGATTATAGGAAAATATCCTAACAGAATTGAGAATTTAGAGAGGCTTGAAGTTTGGGTGTGTTTTAGATATTGTGTATTGAGGTTGATTTCGAATGCGAGAATGAAGCCGAGGGTTGTTACTGTAAGAGCGGTTAGTTTTAGATGTAGGGGTATTGTTATTAAAGGGGTAGTTATTGGGGGGATGTTGTTAGTTAGGATGAAGCCGGCAAAGATACTTCCGATTAATAGGCGTTTGATAGGATTAATTAATAGAGGGTTATTTTCATTAATGTCGACAAGGGGTAGGAAGCGAGGTTGTCCTAGTAATGTAAAAAAGATAATTCGGGCACAGTAAATAGCTGTAAGGGCGGTGGCGATTAGGGTTAGTAATAGGGCTCAGGCGTTGGTATAAGACGAAGTGGCGGTTTCAATGATGGAATCTTTAGAGTAGAATCCGGCTAAGAATGGTATTCCCGTTAATGCAAGACACCCTACAATAAGAGCTGTTGTAGTGAAGGGAAGGATTTTGTATAATCCTCCTATTTTTCGAATATCTTGTTCGTTATTTAAGTTGTGAATGATGGAGCCAGAGCATAGGAATAATATGGCTTTAAAGAAGGCGTGTGTACAGATGTGGAGAAATGCTAGATAGGGTTGGTTAAGACCGATAGTTACTATTATTAGGCCTAGTTGACTTGAGGTAGAGAAAGCAATGATTTTTTTAATATCGTTTTGTGTGAGAGCACAGATAGCTGTAAATAGAGTTGTGAGGGCACCTAGAGAAAGAGCTATTGTTTGAGCGAGTTTACTATTTTCTATTAGGGGGTGGAAGCGAATAAGTAGGAAGATTCCTGCTACAACTATTGTGCTTGAGTGGAGTAGAGCTGAAACTGGAGTAGGGCCTTCTATTGCTGAGGGGAGTCAGGGGTGAAGGCCAAATTGAGCTGATTTTCCAGCTGCGGCTAGTACGAGTCCTATAAGGGGGAGGTTTAGGGAATTTTGGTTAAGCATAAAGATTTGTTGTAGGTCTCATGCGTTTGCGTTAGACAGGAATCATGCTATTGATAAGAGGAAACCAATATCTCCGATACGATTGTATAAGATTGCTTGGAGAGCAGCTGTATTTGCATCTGCTCGTCCAAACCATCAGCCGATAAGTAGGAAGGACATAATGCCTACTCCTTCTCATCCAATGAAAAGTTGGAAGAGATTATTAGCTGTTACAAGGATAAGTATGGTGATGAGAAAAAGGAGAAGGTATTTAAAGAATTGGTTGATGTAGGGGTCAGAGTGTATGTATCATATTGAGAATTCTATAATGGATCATGTAATAAATAGTGCTACAGGGATGAATATAAGTGAGAAGTAGTCTATTTTAAAGCTGAGTGTTAGTTTAAGGGTTTGAATGGTAAATCAGTGTCAGTTTGAGATGAGTGTTTCTTGGTTTGTGTGAAGATATATTATTGCTGGAATTAAGCTGGTAGTGAAGGCACAGAAGGTGGTGTTTTTTACATAATGTTGGTATTTGTTGCTTTTGTAAAAGTTAGTGTTGGATATTAGAATAGGGGTTGTTAGGATTAGTAGTGTAAGTAAAGTGAAGGATGTAAATAGGTTTATTACTTTTATTTGGAGTTGCACCAAGTTTTTGGTTCCTAAGACCAACGGATAACTCCCATCCTTTAAAAGTTTGAAAAAGCCACAGTGTTAGGTGTGGGAGCATGAGTTAGCAGTTCTTGCAGTACTTTTTCGGTAAATAAGAAGGTTCTATCTTCTATTGCTAGTTTCACAAACTAGTATTTTTATTAAATTATATTTACAGTAAAGAGGTCCTATAACGATTTTGGGGTTTAGAGATAGAAGTAGTAAGGGTATAATGTGTAGGGCTATTAGAGCATGTTCTCGTGTAAAAGACGGAGTGAGATTGTTGATATGGTGTGTATATTTGCCATGTTGTGTTATGATTAATATGTATAGGGAGTATAAAGCTGTGATTACAATATTTGTTCCTATTAGAACGATAGTAAAGTTTGATCATGAAAAAGCTGATATAACTACAAGTAGTTCTCCAATTAGGTTAATAGTGGGGGGTAGAGCAAGGTTTGTTAGACTTGCTAGTAATCATCAAGTGGCTATTAGTGGAAAGAAAATTTGTAGGCCTCGTGCTAAAATTATAGTTCGACTATGGATTCGTTCGTAGTTTGAGTTTGCTAGGCAGAATAATATAGAGGAAGTTAAGCCATGGGCGATTATTAGTGCGGTAGCTCCTATGTAACTTCAAGGTGTTTGAATAAGGATAGCTGCGATGACAAGTGCTATGTGGCTTACTGAAGAGTATGCGATAAGTGATTTTAAGTCTGTTTGGCGTAGGCAGATAGAACTAGTTATAATTATTCCTCAAAGTGATAATATAAGAAAGGGATAAGCTATGTGTTTTGTTAGAGGATCGAGTAATGGTGTAATTCGTAATATGCCATAGCCTCCTAGTTTTAGAAGTACGGCTGCAAGAACTATTGAACCTGCAATAGGAGCTTCTACGTGTGCTTTGGGTAGTCAGAGGTGTAGTCCGTAGAGGGGTATTTTTACTAGAAAGGCTATTATGCAGGCTAGTCATATTAGATTATTAGACCAGGTTGAGAATAATGGTTGGGTTCAGTATTGTAGTAGAAGAAAATTTAGAGTTCCTATTGTATTTTGTAAATATGTTAATGTTACTAGTAGTGGAAGAGATCCAATTAGTGTATAGAATAAGAAGTAGAGTCCTGCGTTGAGTCGTTCTGTTTGATTGCCTCAGCGAGTAATGATAATAAGGGTTGGGATTAGTGTGGCTTCAAATATGATGTAGAAGAAAATTAGTTCTGTAGCGGTGAATGTTATAATAAGAAGTATTTGTAGTATGATTAGTATTGTAATATAGAGTTTTTTTCGAGTAAGAGATTCTTTAAGGAGGTGATATTGGCTTGCTATTAATATTAAGGGAAGAAGTCATATTGTTAGTATTAGTAATGGTGTAGAAAGGGAGTCGGAGAAAAATATTAGAGAGTAGTTGAGGCTGTTGTCATTAAATTGATTGAGGAGGAGAAGGCTTGTAAGGCTAATTAGTAAGCTATGAGTTGTAGAGTTAATTCAAATATGGTTGTTTTTTGATAGTCAGGTTAGGGGTATTAATATGATAGTTGGGATGATAAATTTTAGCATTGGAGGAGGTTGAGGTTTTGTACGTAGTCAGTACCATATGTGCTGGAAATTATAACTAGTAAGGCTAGTCCGATAGCTGCTTCACAAGCTGCGAACACTAGAAGGATGATTGGTATCATACTAGCTAAGGTAAAGTGTGAATTTAAGATTATAAGAGCTGCTAGGACGAATAGTGATAATATCATACCTTCTATACAGAGTAGTGCAGATATTAGGTGAGATCGATATATTAGTAGGCCTATAAGAGATAGGGTGAAGGCTATAATAATATTTATATGGACTAGAGACACTTGGTATTTATGAGTTTGGATCGCAATCTAGTGAGTCGAAATCACTTGTTTTAGTTTAAACTAAATACCATATTCGGCCCATTCTAGACCCTTTTGGGTTCATTCATAGGCTAGGCTGGCTGCTAGTAAGAAAATTAAGAATAAGGCTGTAGTAAGTATAGTATTTAGATTATTTGTTTGGATTGCTCAGGGAAGAGGGAGTAGGAGGGCAATTTCTAGGTCAAAGAGGAGGAAGGTGATTGCTACTAGAAAGAATTTTATAGAAAAGGGTAGACGAGCAGATCCTATAGGATCGAACCCACATTCATAAGGGCTTGTTTTTTCTGCATATATATTTAGTTGGGGTAGTCAGAAGGCGATGATTACAAGTAATAGAGCCAGGGTTATGTTTGTTATTAGTGTTAGTAGAAGATTTATTGTTCTTTTTCGGGGTATACCGAAACTAACTGATTGGAAGTCAGTTGTACTTGTTAATACTAAAAGGACTATGAACCTCATCAATAGATGGATACGTAGAGAAATAGTCATACGACGTCTACGAAATGTCAGTATCAGGCAGCAGCTTCAAAGCCAAAATGGTGATTTGATGTAAAGTGGAATTTTATTTGACGTAGAAAGCAGACGATAAGGAAAGTAGATCCAATGATAACGTGTAGTCCGTGAAAGCCGGTGGCTACAAAGAAAGTAGAACCGTAGATACCATCTGAGATTGTAAAAGGGGCTTCGTAATATTCTGATGCTTGGAGTAAAGTGAAATAAATACCAAGTATAATTGTAATGAAGAGGGCTTGGAGTATGTGTTTACGGTTTCCTTCTATAAGGCTATGGTGGGCTCAGGTGATAGATACGCCGGAAGCTAGTAGGACAGAAGTATTAAGGAGTGGAACTTCTAAGGGATTTAGGGGATGGATTCCTGTTGGAGGTCAGCACCCACCTAGTTCAGGAGTGGGAGCAAGACTTGAATGGTAGAAGGCTCAGAAAAAGCCTGAAAAGAATAGGATTTCAGATAGGATAAATAGGATTATGCCGTATCGAAGTCCTTTTTGAACTGTTGGTGTATGGTGGCCTTGAAAGGTGCTTTCTCGGATCACATCTCGTCATCACTGAGAGACTGTTAGGATGATTGTTAATAGGCCTAAAGCAAATAAGAGAATTGAGTTAAAGTGGAACCATATAATTAATCCTGATGTTATTAGAAGTGCTGAGAGGGCTCCTGTAAGGGGTCAAGGGCTAGGATTTACTATGTGATAGGAGTGAGTTTGGTGGGTCATTATGTATTATCGTGCAGGTATAAGCTTACTAGGAGAGTGAATACGTAAGCTTGAATTAAAGCAACAGCGAATTCAAGAATAGTTAATAGAATGAGGATTATAAATGTAATGAAGGCTACAGATAGATTAATGTTTATTAGTACAAGAGTTGTTTTTCCGATTAAATGTATTAATAAATGACCTGCTGTAATATTGGCGGTTAATCGTACGGCTAGTGCTACTGGTTGAATAAATAGGCTAATGGTTTCAATAATTACTAGTATAGGGATAAGAAAAGTGGGTGTGCCTTGTGGTAAGAGGTGAGCTAGGGATGTTTTTGTTTTGTTACGGAAGCCTATAATGACTGTGCCAGCTCACAAGGGAATAGCTATTCCGATATTTATTGAGAGTTGTGTAGTAGGTGTAAATGAGTGGGGTAGTATTCCAAGAAGATTTGTAGAGGCAATAAATAAAAGGAGTGAAATAAGTATCAGAGATCAGGTCTGACCTTTAGGATTATGTGTATTTATTAGTTGTTTTGACGTAAGTTTGGTTAATCATTGTTGAAGAGAGATTGTGCGATTATTAATCAATCGGTTTGGTGTGGGGAATAGAATAGTGGGGAATATGATGATTAAAGTGACAATGGGGATACCTAGTATTACTGGGACTGTGAAAGAGGTAAATAGATTTTCGTTCATGTAGTGTTTCAGGGGGTTTGTTGTTTTTGTGATTTAGTAGTTGTTTTAGGATTATAGTAGTAAAAGTGTTTTGAGATTTTTAATTGAAATAGTGCAAAAAGGGTTAGTAGTATCGATATGATAATGAGAAATCATGTTGATGTATCTAGTTGTGGCATGCCATTAAGGAAAGTTCAGACTTTCAATCTTTAACTTAAAAGGTTAATGCTAATTTAGCTTCTTAATGAAATTACAGTATAGATGTAGACCATTTTTCAAAGTTTTTTAGAGGTACCAATTCAAGAACAATTGGTATGAAGCTATGGTTAGAACCACAGATTTCCGAACATTGTCCATAGAACAGGCCTGGTCGTATTGATATTAGAGTTGTTTGGTTTAGGCGTCCAGGAATGGCGTCTGTCTTTAGTCCTAGAGAGGGTACGGCTCATGAATGTAATACGTCTTCAGAGGATACTAGTACTCGGATTGTTATTTCTATAGGTAGTACTATTCGATTATCTACTTCTAGTAGTCGTAAATCTCCAGGTTTTAAATCTGATGTTGGAATTATGTATGAATCAAAGTTTAGGTCTTCATAATCAGTGTACTCATAACTTCAGTATCATTGATGGCCTATGGTCTTGACTGTAAGAGAGGGGTTATTGATTTCATCTATCATATAGAGAATTCGTAGTGAAGGAAGAGCAATTATGATGAGAATAATGGCTGGAAGGATAGTTCAAATAGTCTCTACTTCTTGAGCGTCTATTGTACTAGTATGTGTTAATTTGGTTGTGAGTATTAAGGTGATAATATATAGAACTAAAGAGCTAATAAGGAAAACAATTATTAGCGTATGGTCATGGAAATGTAGAAGTTCTTCTATGATAGGTGATGTTGCGTCTTGGAAGCCTAGTTGGAAGGGGTATGCCATAGAGATATACAGGATTTTCACTTGTGACTTAACTTTGACAAAGTTATGTAAGATTTTACTAATATCTCGTTTATAAAGAAAGACATAGTGGTTATGGTGTTGGCTTGAAACTGACTACAGGAGGTTCGATTCCTTCCTTTCTTGATCATTTTGGGTTAACAAATGCTGGTTCTTCGAATGTGTGGTATGGAGGGGGGCATCCATTTAGTCATTCAAGGTTGGTGGAGGTTAAGTCTGCTATTAGTACTTCTCGTTTGGATGCGAATGCTTCTCAGATGATAAAAATTATTAGTATAACTGCTGTTAGTGAGATAAAGGAGCCTATTGATGAGATAGTGTTTCATGTTGTGTAAGCATCTGGGTAGTCTGAGTATCGTCGAGGTATACCGGATAAGCCTAGGAAGTGCTGGGGGAAGAATGTTAGATTTACGCCTACAAACATAATTACGAAATGAATTTTTGCTCATGTTGAATTAAGTGTATATCCTGAAAATAGAGGAAATCAGTGGACGAATCCTCCTATAATGGCAAAGACAGCTCCTATTGATAACACATAATGAAAGTGAGCAACTACATAATAAGTATCGTGGAGTACAATATCTAAAGATGAATTAGCCAGAACAATACCGGTTAGGCCACCTACAGTAAAGAGGAAAATAAAGCCCAGAGCTCATATTAAAGCGGGGGATCATTTAATATTTCCTCCATGAAGTGTTGCTAGCCAGCTGAAGACTTTGACTCCTGTAGGAATAGCAATAATTATAGTAGCTGATGTGAAATATGCTCGTGTATCAACGTCTATTCCGACTGTGAATATATGATGGGCTCATACGATAAAGCCTAGAAATCCAATGGAAACTATGGCTCAAACTATTCCTATATACCCGAAAGGTTCTTTTTTTCCTGAGTAATAAGTTACGATGTGTGAGATTATTCCGAAACCGGGTAGAATTAGAATATATACTTCGGGGTGGCCAAAGAATCAGAAGAGATGTTGATATAGAATTGGGTCTCCTCCTCCTGCAGGATCAAAGAAGGTTGTGTTTAAATTTCGGTCTGTTAGTAGTATTGTAATTCCAGCTGCTAAAACAGGTAGTGATAATAGAAGTAGTACTGCTGTAACTAGGACTGACCATACGAATAAGGGTGTCTGATATTGAGTTATAGCAGGAGGTTTTATGTTAATAATAGTTGTAATGAAGTTGATGGCTCCTAAGATTGAGGATGCACCTGCTAAGTGTAAGGAAAAGATAGTAAGATCAACAGAGGCTCCTGCATGTGCTAGGTTTCCAGCCAGAGGGGGGTATACGGTTCAACCTGTACCTGCACCAGCTTCAATTATTGAAGATGCTATTAGTAATAGGAAGGAGGGGGGAAGTAGTCAAAAGCTTATGTTGTTTATACGAGGAAAGGCTATATCAGGTGATCCGATTATTAAGGGAACTAATCAGTTTCCAAACCCGCCGATTATGATAGGTATGACTATGAAAAAAATTATTACAAAAGCGTGGGCTGTTACTAGTACATTATAAACTTGGTCATCTCCAATTAGTGTGCCAGGTTGACCTAGTTCAGCGCGGATTAGTAAGCTTAGACCAGTGCCCACTATTCCTGCTCAGGCACCAAATAGTAGGTATAAAGTGCCAATGTCTTTGTGGTTAGTTGAAAATAGTCAACGATTTATGAACATAGGTAAAATGGCCGAGTAGGTATTAGACTGTAAATCTAAAGACAGAGGTAGAATCCTCTTTTTACCAAGTCCTGTGGTGAATAATCATTTTGAATTGCAAATTCAAAGAAGCAGCTTCAATCCTGCCGGGACTTCTCCCGCCTTTTTTTTCTCGCGGCGGGAGAAGTAGATTGAAGCCAGTTGTTTAGGGTATTTAGCTGTTAACTAAAAATTCGTGGGAAATGTATCCCTCCAATCTAGTGAGGACTTAGCTTAATTAAAGTGCTTGATTTGCGTTCAATTGATGTAAGATATGATCTTGCAGTCCTTGTAGGCAGAAGTTAAGTAGATTGTACTTGCTTAGGGCTTTGAAGGCTCTTGGTCTAATTTAACCTAAACTTCTATAGTAGGATAGAGATTATTGGTGTAAGGGGTAGAAGTATTGTAGATATTACGATTGTTGTTGGTAGGAAGGTTATTTGTTTTGTGGAGTGGAATTGTCATTTTATTTTTATATTGTTTATGGAGGGAAAAAGGGTTAGTGCTGAGGAATAGGTAAGGCGTATGTAGAAGTATAAATTAAGTAGTGCTGTAACAGCTATAAGTGTCGGTATAATAAGGGTATTATTTTTTGTCAGTTCTTGGATAATTATTCATTTGGGTATGAATCCTGAAAGTGGGGGGAGTCCTCCTATGGAGAGTAAGGTAAGTATGGTAAGAGTTGTGGTAATAGGTGTTTTGTTTCATATTTGGGATAGTGATAGTGTAGTGGTGGTGGAGTTTTGGATAAGTAGCATGAATATTGTAAAGGTTATTGTAATGTAGATAAATAGGTTTAGTAGGGTTAGGGTTGGATTATACAGTAGAATAGTTGTTATTCATCCTATGTGGGCGATTGATGAGTAAGCTATGATTTTTCGTAGTTGTGTTTGGTTTAGTCCGCCTCAGCCCCCAATTAGGATGGAGAGTAGTGATATAGTTAGTATTAGGTTTGAGTTGATTGATGGTGAAATTTGATAGAGAATTGATAGTGGTGCGAGTTTTTGTCATGTGAGTAGGATTAGGCCCGTGGTTAGGGGAATGCCTTGTGTTACTTCAGGTACTCAGAAGTGAAATGGGGCTAGTCCTAATTTGATGGCTAGAGCTATTGTTATTAGCATGGATGCTGTTGAGTTAAATAGGTTTGTAATAGTTCATTGACCGGAGTATATTGAGTTGATGATAATGGCTATTATAAGCAATGTAGAGGCAGTGGCTTGTGTAAGAAAGTATTTAGTGGAGGCTTCTGTAGCTCGGGGATTAGGATTTTTTATCATAATGGGGATGATGGCTATTATGTTTATTTCAAATCCAATTCAGGCGAATAATCAGTGAGAACTAGTTATTACGATTGTTGTGCCTAGAATGAGGGTTATTAGGATAATGGTAAAGATAAGTGGGTTTATTAGTATGGGAAGGGTATAAACCAACATTTTCGGGGTATGGGCCCGATAGCTTATTTAGCTGACCTTACTATAGATTATAGTGTAATATGGTAGCACGGAGAACTTTGAATTCTTAAGAGTAGGTTCGATTCCTATTATTCTAGAAATAAGAGGGTTTAAACCTCTATTATTTACTCTATCAAAGTAACTCTTTTGTCAGACATATTTCTTTTACTACGTTTGGGGGGGAATGCCCGCTATTACAATGGGTAATGATACGTGTCATATACAGAGGGCTAGTGTTAGGGGAAGAAAATTTTTTCATAGTAAGTGTATTAATTGGTCGTATCGGAAGCGTGGATAGGATGCTCGGATTCATAAGAATAATATTGTAAGTAGAAGTGTTTTGAGGATGATGCTTGTTGTGTATAATTCTGATATATGGGGATCGTGAAATGTTCCTAAGAAAAGAATAGTTGTAAATATATTTATTATGATAATGTTGGCATATTCTGCTAAGAAAAATAGGGCGAAGGGCCCTGCTGCGTATTCTACATTAAAGCCAGATACAAGTTCTGACTCTCCTTCTGTTAGGTCGAATGGAGCTCGGTTAGTTTCTGCTAGGGTAGAAATAAATCATATCATAGCTAATGGTCAAGAAGGAAATAGTAATCATAGTTGTTCTTGTGTTGTAGTTAGTGTAGATAGAGTAAAAGAGCCATTTATTAAGAGTACTGATAGAAGGATAATGGCTAGTGTTACTTCATATGAAATTGTTTGTGCTACTGCTCGGAGGGCTCCGATTAGTGCATATTTTGAATTGGAGGCTCAGCCTGATCATAAGATGGAGTATACGGCTAGGCTGGATATTGCTAGTATGAATAGTACTCCTAGATTTATGTTAATGAGTGGGTATGGTATAGGTAAGGGACATCATATTGTGAGGGCTAGGGTTAGAGCAAGGATTGGTGCAATGATAAATATAGAGGTAGAAGATGTGGCTGGTCGTAGGGGTTCTTTAGTGAATAGTTTAATTGCATCAGCAAAGGGTTGGAGTAGGCCATATGGGCCTACGATATTTGGTCCTTTTCGGAGTTGTATATAGCCTAGGATTTTTCGCTCTACTAATGTTAGGAATGCTACGGCTAGAAGAATAGGGAGTATAAGTATTAGAATATTAATTATAAACATTTTGTTGAGAAGAGGATTTGAACCTCTGGATGTAAAAGTTTAAGTTTTATACAATTACCGGACTCTGCCACCTCAACAAAGCCCTGGTCTTGGGCAGATATAATTTGCGCTTATTATATTAAGTTGAGATAAAATCATTAATTGTTTGAAGGCGCTTTTTTAAAGTTGGCCTTATTTCTCTTGTCCTTTCGTACTGGGAGAAATGCGTAATAGATAGAAACCGACCTGGATTACTCCGGTCTGAACTCAGATCACGTAGGACTTTAATCGTTGAACAAACGAACCCTTAATAGCGGCTACACCATTAGGATGTCCTGATCCAACATCGAGGTCGTAAACCCTATTGTCGATATGGACTCTAAAATAGGATTGCGCTGTTATCCCTAGGGTAACTTATTCCGTTGATCAAAAAAATTGGATCAATAAGTGATTTAACACTTTGGCTGGTAAGCCTGGGTTTTAATCACTCGGAGGTTTTTTTGTACTCCGAGGTCACCCCAACCAAAATTGTCAACCCATATAAAGTTTTGTTATCCCTTGGTGGTTTGGATTTATGAATTTTGGGTTGATTAATTAAAGCTCCATAGGGTCTTCTCGTCTTATTGTATTATTCCCGCCTCTTCACGGGAAGGTCAATTTCACTGATTAAAAGTAAGAGACAGTAAAACCCTCGTGTGGCCATTCATACAAGTCCTTATTTAAAGAACAAATGATTATGCTACCTTTGCACGGTCAGGATACCGCGGCCGTTTAACGATTGTCACTGGGCAGGCAGTGCCTCTAATACTGATTATGCTAGAGGTGATGTTTTTGGTAAACAGGCGGGGTTTGTGTTTGCCGAGTTCCTTTTACTCTTTTTAATCTTTCCCTAATGCACACCTGTGTTGGGTTAACAGTATTTTTAATAAATAATTTATTATTGGGTTTTATTTATTAGTTGTTAACTATCAGTATACTATCAGTTACTGACATAAGCTTGTGCGGGGAGAAAATTTTCTTGTTACTCATATTAACAGTATTGCTTCTATGTTTATATAGATTAGTCCAATATTCAAGCTAGGAGTTAATTTAATTATTATTGGGATTAAACATTATTTTAATGTTGAGCTTGAACGCTTTCTTAATTGGTGGCTGCTTTTAGGCCAACTATGGTTTTAATGTTTATTTTACTCTCTAGTTAAGGTTGTATCCATTTCTAAAAAGCTGTACCTTTTTAGACTAACAATTAAATATACGTTAAGACTTAGAATGTTTGTTAGTATTATTTAATGTTGAACTGAAATTCCTTTCTTGGACAACCAGCTATTACCAGGCTCGTTAGGCTTTTCACCTCTACTTATAGATCTTCTCACTATTTTGCTACATAGATGAGTTTGTTCTGTTTACTGTCCATAAGTAGCTCGTCTGGTTTCGGGTAGCTTAACTTAAGGTCTCTTTGCTAGGTTGTTACTAGTTAAACCATTATGCAAAAGGTACAAGGGGTAAACTTTGCTTTTTTTTACTTTTAATATATTCTTTCATCTTTCCCTTACGGTACTTTCTCTATAGCGCCAATAGTAAGTTAAATTTCTATCTCCTATACTTTAGATGTATGGTGAATGTTTTATTTGGTTAGAATTTGATAGTATTGAGATGGGTTAGATTGGGCTAGGATTAGTTCAAGATATACACAGATTGTGGAATCTTCTAGGTGTAAACTAGATGCTTTGTTTAAGCTACATCTTGTTTTGTCCAAGCACACTTTCCAGTATGCTTACCTTGTTACGACTTGTCTCCTCTCGCAGGGTTGCTTGGCGTGTGTTAGCTAGCTAGGGCTTGGCGATAATGCTTGAGGAGGGTGACGGGCGGTGTGTGCGTGCTTCATGGCCTTATTCAACTAAGCACTCTATTCTTAGTTTACTGCTAAATCCTCCTTTAGTTTTTAGATTTCATAAAAACTTTCGTATGAATATAAGGATATTCTTAATATAGAAAATGTAGCCCATTTCTTCCCACCCCATAGGTTACACCTTGACCTAACGTTTTTATGTGAGATAGTTATGCTTACTCTCATTCCCTTTTGGGGTTTGCTGAAGATGGCGGTATATAGACTGGAGTAGCAAGGGTTGGTGAGGTTGATCGGGGTTTATCGATTATAGAACAGGCTCCTCTAGAGGGATATGAAGCACCGCCAAGTCCCTTGAGTTTTAGGCTATTGCTAGTAGTACTCTGGCGAATAGTCTTGTTTTGAGACTATTTAGGTTTACAACTAAGCATAGTGGGGTATCTAATCCCAGTTTGGATCTTAGTTATCGTGTAGTCAGATTCTGTTAAAGTCACTTTCGTGGTCTAGTTTAATTTTAATCATGGCTTTTTACAGCTTAATTAAGGTTTAACTTTATTTTATGTTACTCTTTAACACTCTTTACGCCGTACTTCTATTAATTTGGGTTAATCGTATGACCGCGGTGGCTGGCACGAAGTTTACCAACCCTAGTTAACATGACTTAGTCAAACTTTCGTTCATTGCTTAATTTTTATCACTGCTGTATCCCGTGGGGGTGTGGCTTAGCAAGGTGTTATGAGCTGCTAGTATAGCGTGCTTGATACCTGCTCCTTTTAATCTTTGTGATTTAGAGGGCATTTTCACTGGGATGTGGATGCTTGCATGTGTAAGTCTGTTAAGGACTAATAGAAAGGCTGGGACCAAACCTTTATGTTGATGGGGCGGTATATGCCCATCTAGACATTTTCAGTGTCTTGCTTTTGTAAAATTTTAAGCTACATTAAC